AGATTAATATTTAGGGATAGATCTTACCTTTCTTTTTATCTCCTCAAACAAATCGAAATGATTGAAGTTCTTCTATTTGGAATCGTCTTAGGTCTAATTCCTATTACTTTAGCAGGATTATTTGTAACTGCATATTTACAATATAGACGCGGTGATCAGTTGGACCTTTGATTGAATAACATTTTTTTTTGATTGACCTCCTCCTTGCAGGAGGTCAAATTCAAGTTGCAATTCAACTGTGTTTTGTTAAGTTTTTTTTTATTGTGATTCGAAATAACATAAACGGAATCACGCTCTGTAGGATTTGAACCTACGACATCGGGTTTTGGAGACCCGCGTTCTACCGAACTGAACTAAGAGCGCTTTTTTATGACAGGAAATACGATTGTAAAGAAAAGGATTTTCTCATTTTTGTACCCCCAATGCGTCTTGTATACATTGGTATGCAAAAATGAAAGATTATGTCCAATTTTATTTAATTGATCTCACTCAGATCCCAATCAATTAATCCTTCGTTACCGCCCATAGGAGAAGTAATAGGTAGGGATGACAGGATTTGAACCCGTGACATTTTGTACCCAAAACAAACGCGCTACCAAGCTGCGCTACATCCCTTTTCAAAAATTTTTGTACAGTGTCATTGTACAAAATCCATGTCTTGTTTTCCACATCGTTATTTTTTCCTTGATCCATATACAATTTTCTTGTCATTTCTTCTTTTTGGTTTCATATAATAAATAATAAAAGAATTATATACATCTGAAACCTAACGTATAAAAAAGATGCCTATTTTGCTTAGGAAGAAGAGGGTCTCTTTTTCTTTTTTAGGGACAGGGGTAGGAAAATCTTATCTACTGTTCATTGTACATATCCATTTTTGTTAGGAATTCCGTACAAAAAAATACAAATGATCTTGAACTACAGCATCTGACCATATATGTATTACAATAAAGAAGGAGGATTTTCAATGCGAGATATAAAAACATATCTTTCCACAGCGCCTGTGCTAACTACTCTATGGTTTGGGTCTTTAGCGGGCCTATTGATAGAAATTAATCGTTTATTCCCAGATGCTTTGTCATTCCCTTTTTTCTAGTTATTAATATTATTAATATAATAAATATAATATGCGAAAAAAATGAAGAAAATTTGAGATACAATTCTACATGACGTGACTAAAACTTAGTCCCCCTTTTTTTTCAGTTCTTTAGGATAGGAAGGAAAGAGAAAGAAAAAGTATATTGAACCTCAGAAAAAATCCGGTGGATCTAAGATCCCATTTTGGAGAACAGAAATAGAAAGGGGGGTCCAGTCTAAGGTAAAAAAAAAAGCTCCACGAAATCATAGCATAAAAAAAGATACTTAAATGAAATACTGGGATTAGGATAGGAATAATTGATAGTTAGAAAAAAATTGTATTACTTACATTATTACTATATATATAATAATATTCTATTAATATTAATTAGAATTACAACAAAATATTTAGAAATGGAATTTCTAATAAGTAACTTCTATTGATATTGATTTTTTTTATTTTTTGTTCTTTTCGTCTTCTTAAGTTCGGGTCGAAAACAGAAGAGTTAAGTTGATCAAACAAAAATGCAAAGGGGGTTCATGGCTAAGGGTAAAGATATCCGAGTTAGAGTTATTTTGGAATGTACCAGTTGTGTCCAAAATGGTGTCAATAAGGAATCGCCAGGCATTTCTAGATATATTACTCAAAAGAATCGGCACAATACACCCAGTCGATTAGACTTGAGAAAATTTTGTCGATATTGTCACAAGCATACGATTCATGGGGAAATAAAGAAATAAATCGAACGTGTGTTTGATCTTTCAAAGGGGCAGGAAAAGGAAGAACTTAACATATCTTAACATAAACATATATATATATAATATACAAATAAAAATATAGAATATACAAAAAAACCTATTTCGGTCGGATCTGAAATGAATAAAGAAATAGAATTTTAGAGATAAGGAATAAACCATGGATAAATCCAAACAACCTTTTCGTAAATCCAAGCGATCTTTTCGTAGGCGTTTTCCCCCAATTGAATCGGGGGATCGAATTGATTATAGAAACATGAGTTTAATTAGTCGATTTATTAGTGAACAAGGAAAAATATTATCTAGACGGGTGAATAGATTGACCTTGAAACAACAACGATTAATTACTATTGCTATAAAACAAGCTCGTATTTTATCTTTGTTACCTTTTCTTAATAATGAAAAACAGTTTGAGAGAGTCGAGTCAATCCCTAGAACTACCGGTCCTAGAACCAGAAATAAATAGATATACTCTTCCATTGATTCAAAACTTCAATCGGAATTCAAGCTCAGATTGATGTTTTGTTCGAAAAACCTCAAATCCAGATTTGATTGTTGTGTTATAAGAAACAACAAATAGGGAAAGAATAAATCTTTTTTTTTTTGAAAGATGTTCGTTCATTTCTACTACTTATCTTATCTTAATTTTTTTTATTCTATCTTCCCGGAGAACGGACTCCGGGGAATGCAATTCGGTTTCAATCATTCCTATATATGCCTTTATTTTATAATGTCTTTTATTTCATAATTTTATTGGAAATCATGTAAAGACAATTCTTATTTGATATAGCTATTTGCGCAAGTATTTTACGATTAAGAAGTAATTGCTTCTTGTACAGATTGTGTATTAGTCTACTATAACTATAGAATACCCCTTTCTCACGAGCCGCTGCATTTATCCGAGCGATCCACAAACGACGAAAGTCCCTCTTTTGCCTGCCCCTATCTCGATGAGAGGAAACCAAAGCTCTCATTTTCTGTTGAGTAATGGTTCGAGTAAGTCTTGAATGCGCCCCTATAAAGGTTGATGCAAATAAACGAATTTTTGTTCGACGTCTCCGAGCTATATATCCTCGTCTAACTCTGGTCATTGAATCAAATTACACTTTAATGAATGAATAACTAATTGATTTCTCTTCTTTCAGTCATCCTTTTATCCCCCGGTTGATTAATAACAAAACGGATTATTCCGATATATAAAATATAAATTCCAATGGCTTTTGCTACTATGACCTTCCCAACCACGATTTTCAATCCTTCCAGGTAAAATACCTAGAAATAAGAAATTATAACGATATTAAATAAATAAAAGCAAAAAATAGTGGGTTCCATCGTTTCTATGGTTATTTCATAAACGGTAAGGTCCTCTCTATACACCGGAGCCTCTTCTTTCATTTAATCAAATGTTATTGTAAACTTGTATAGTTCACTCTCTTTGGCTCTACCAATCAATTATACAGTAATAGATCTTTTCACAAAAAAGGCTATCCATACAGTGACGGCATTTAATTATGAAAGTTGGCTAGGTAGCTGACCTTGTTAGTCCGTTCTTTCAAGAAAGGGAACATAACCTTTTTGCTTCTTGTAGTACCATTTCCTCCGCTTAATGGATAACTATTTGCTACCAATGGGGAATTGCTTTTCATCTCAAATTGAGGTGATTGGATTTGCACCAATGGAAACCATAAATTTCATACACAAAAAATATAGGTATATGATAGATCCTCATTTTTAGATAGTAAAAATGGCTTTTTCCCCTCTATCTATCCTATTGGTGATTGGTACTGGAAAAATGGTTTCGTTTGTTCGAACTCATGATCTAAACGAGTCGCACATACACCCTAGTACATGTTCCCCGACGCTGAGGACATCCTCGAAGTGCGGGGGATTTCGTGATTTTTCTTATTGGCTGTCTTGTGTTTCTAATAAGTTGTTTAATTGTCGGCATATCATACATATATATAATAAAATAGGTTGGTTTAGATCGATCTTAACCTGAGGATTGATGATTATGAATTATTTCCATTCAATATCAAATCACGAAAAATTCGAATTCTGATTTGAAACGGAATCATGTATTTACACGTCCAGTATTTTCATTTTCTACCGCTACAAGATCAACAATACCATGAGCTTGGGCTTCTGTTGCTGACATAAAAACATCCCTTTCCATGTCTTCGGATATAACCCATAAAGGGTTGCCCGTTCTTTGTACATAAACTTTTGTGAGGGTTTCGCGAAGTTTCAGTAGTTCTTCCGCTTCCAGGATAAATTCCCCTGCTTGCGCCTCATAAAAAGAACTAGCAGGTTGGTGAATCATGACCCTGATAATATTGATATAACATCATGCATGAACGGTTCTTCTATCTTGCAGGATTGGGCTAAAGTAAGGGATAAAAAAACAAGAAGAAAAAAAAAACAAATAGAATGGAACAGCCGTACAGGCATCTTTTGTGCATTGCATACGGCTCTGCAATGGCATTTCTTCCTCCCTTCTCTTCAATTTCTATTTTATCGAAGAAAAAAAAGGAATCCATCCGATCCAGATCGTTGAATGATCCATTTACCACCCTTCCTTTCGTATTGTAGGAGTCAAAAAATACTATGATGGTTCTGTTGCTTTCTATATTTATCTCGTCTGTGATTTAGCAATCCCAAAGTTTCTTTTTTTTTCATTTTCGTACTCTTTCTTTCGTAACGTAAATATCATAAAGAGACTTCCAGTGTGGAAGAAAAATAGTTTGTGACGCTGAAATGTACTCCTGACACATAAGATCAAATAAGATCAAATCGGAATAACCTTTGTTTCATACTACTATCTCGATACAAAATCTCATATTAGGAAAAACAATACTAGTTTGTTCATATCGAACTCGAAGTGCCATGCTATTATTACCTATTTTTCATATTATTCACATTCGATATGGCGAAGGCATAGTCTTCTTCTTTTTTTTTCAAATAAAAACTCATTGGCGCCAAGCGTGAGGGAATGCTAGACGTTTGGTAATTTCTCCTCCGACCAGAATGAAAGATCCCATTGAAGCGGCTAATCCCATGCAAATTGTATGCACATCGGGCGAAACAAATTGCATAGTATCATAAATGGCTATTCCTGGTATTACCCATCCGCCGGGGGAGTTTATAAACAAATAAAGATCCCTAGTATCATCTTCTATACTGAGATATACCATGAGACCAACAAGTTGATTTGAGATCTCACTATCAACTTCTTGGCCTAAAAAAAGTAATCTTTCTCGATAAAGTCGGTTGATTAGGACAAAATTGTATCCCTTTTGAACCGTACGCGCATCTTTGGATGCATACGGTTCAAAAAAATTGTGAAAAAAGAATCAATGTGTCGATTCCAATCCTATCTCTTTTTTTTGTAACAGATTTCTGTTTTTCTAATGAAAATAAAGGGGGTTTTTCTTCTATTTTTCAAAAAAAAACATAAGTTTTGGCTCCCTTTCCTAAAAAAAAAAAGAATTTACTGAACTTCATTTTTTGTATTAACCTTTTATTGATGTATTGTTTCGTCGAGATTCAAATCACGATGTCATTTTCTTGTTCCTGAATGGGTCCTTTCAATTCTTTTAGGTTCATGTTCTACTCCGGGGAAAGATCTATCCGAATTCTATTTGCACATATAGGACAAATAATCTCAGTACCATTTCTTTTTGCTACGACTTTTTTAATTCGTTTTATGCCTCTCCCAAACTATTCGATGTATTCATATCATATCGGTTGGCATGTCAGTTTGAGATCATTCCTATAATTTAATTAAATATTACGAATCGTCTATGCTACAAGCGGTAATTGTACATATATTACTATTACCAATTTGTTTGGTATTTTCTGAACGGAGCCTGGATATTTAATTTTATTAGTCCAAGTCAACCATAAATTCTTCTAATTGATAATATTGATCCTCAATAGAAATTGATCCAATTTCACTTCACGCTCCGAATGATTGAAGAACCAATCAATACAATATTTCTTGGGCGAAACAGAGGATATCTCGATCGGGGGAGAAAACGGGTAAATCCCATATGACCCAATATGTCTGACAAGTCGCACTATACGTCAACCCAAACTGCATCTTCCTCTCCAGGACTCCGAAAAGGTACTTTTGGAACACCAATGGGCATTAAATTAAAGAAAAAAATGAAGTACTATACTTCACTTTAATATGGAAACGTAAGAATGAGTTTATTGTCTTCATCATTTTTTTCTGTTTATTCTACTAGTTTATACATAAATGGGAAGGTTTTTAGAAAAAGAGAGAATGAATAAATAAAAATTTTAATGAAGGGGTCGATCGTTCTAATAATAAACAAGTATCCATCCATTCGTTCCCACAAAATGGGACCGATGCTCCCATTGCGTATTGGTACTTATCGGGTATAGAATAGATCTGCTTCTCTTTGTTCTTACGAACAGAATTCTTCCGTTATTTTTAACGGAATAGAATAAATAGTAACCTTTTCTCATACAGAATCCGCTCAAAAGTACATAGTATATTCCAATGCGATAAAGTTACATAGTGTCTATTTTTCTTTGATAAAGAGGTATTTCCATGGGTTTGCCTTGGTATCGTGTTCATACTGTCGTATTGAATGATCCCGGTCGATTGCTTTCTGTCCATATAATGCATACGGCTCTAGTTTCTGGTTGGGCCGGTTCTATGGCTCTATACGAATTAGCGGTTTTTGATCCCTCTGACCCCGTTCTTGATCCAATGTGGAGACAAGGTATGTTCGTTCTACCCTTCATGACTCGTTTAGGAATAACCAATTCGTGGGGTGGTTGGAGTATTTCAGGAGGAACTGTAACGAATTCAGGTATTTGGAGTTATGAAGGCGTAGCAGGTGCACATATTGTGTTTTCTGGCTTGTGCTTTTTGGCGGCCATATGGCATTGGGTGTATTGGGACCTAGAAATATTCTGTGATGAACGTACGGGAAAACCCTCTTTGGATTTGCCCAAGATCTTTGGAATTCATTTATTTCTCTCAGGGGTGGCTTGCTTTGGCTTTGGCGCATTTCATGTAACAGGTTTATATGGTCCTGGAATATGGGTGTCCGATCCTTATGGACTAACTGGAAAAGTACAATCTGTAAGCCCAGCGTGGGGCGCGGAAGGTTTTGATCCTTTTCTTCCGGGAGGAATCGCTTCTCATCATATTGCAGCGGGTACACTGGGCATATTAGCGGGCCTATTCCATCTTAGTGTCCGTCCGCCTCAACGTCTATACAAAGGATTACGTATGGGCAATATTGAAACTGTACTTTCTAGTAGTATCGCTGCTGTTTTTTTTGCAGCTTTTGTTGTTGCTGGAACTATGTGGTATGGTTCAGCAACTACCCCAATCGAGTTATTTGGTCCCACTCGTTATCAGTGGGATCAGGGATACTTCCAGCAAGAAATATATCGAAGAGTTGGTGCCGGACTCGCCGAAAATCTGAGTTTATCGGAAGCTTGGTCTAAAATTCCCGAAAAATTAGCTTTTTATGATTACATTGGTAATAATCCGGCAAAAGGGGGATTATTCAGAGCGGGTTCAATGGACAGTGGGGATGGAATAGCTGTTGGATGGTTAGGCCACCCCGTCTTTAGAGATAAAGAAGGGCGCGAGCTTTTTGTACGTCGTATGCCTACTTTTTTTGA